TGTTGGGAAAATTCGATTGAAATTTGGTGGAAGTTGTCTTGATGAAATTATTTACATCATTGTAATTTGGAGAAAATTTTCCAATTTTGTAATGAATATAATAATTTATGTAATATGATTTAGGGGGAAGAGGGCAAACGGGGGCTTAACTTAGGAAAATAGTTGTTTTAGAGACGGGTGATGAATTTAATAGTGAGTTGGGGGCGGGGGGAAGGGGGGCAAAGATTTATTTTAGTGGAAACACCCCGGGGCACTAAATCTCCTAGGTAGGAAGTAAGCATTATGCTCTTGATAGCTATTAATGCAATTCTTTGTGTAATATCTTTACATCATTCAATTACCGCCCGGCGTGCAAGAAGAATGTTCTACCTTTTCGGTCATTTTAGGGTGCACTGTGAAATGCAAAATGAAAGGAAACCAAAAAGGAAAACCCCTTGTACCTGTGGAGAGAGCGCTCGGCATGTTGGGTAACGGGGAATAAGTATTCACCGCATTAACTTATGCAAGGTTCGATAAACGGATGGGGTGAAAGTAGGGAATGTTCCTGAAATAGGAACCAAATGCCAGTAATAGTGTGAGGCTAGTGACCCCCACGGCGGGTTATCCCTGACCATCAAGAAACGAATGCGTTAAGATATGTGCTTGTTGGTCGGTTCTTACTGCGCAAGTCAACAACAATTGAACGGGATGTGGGTACTTGGTTTGTGTAGTGATTTGGACTAGGGGGTTAAGTCTTAAATCTCTCAGTTGATTTGGGGGAATGGTAAATCTTCAAGTTTAGCTTTGCGTAAACCTTGGTTTAGTGGTGATGTATGAATGTTTAAGTTATTTTAATGGTGAATATACATGTATGCCCTTGGGAGCTATGCATATTTTGGTTAAAATAATGGTATGATAATAATACAGTATATATGCACTGCCAGAGAATCGTTTAACTGACAGGATACTAGCTTTGGGAGCTAGAGGTGGAGGTTTAAATCCTTCTTCTCTGAGCAACAGGGAGGAGTTAAACCTCCATTTTCCGGTTTACAAGACCGGTGCTTTATATTAAGCTACTAGTGCAAGACCAGTTTAATGCCTTGTTTTCTAGTCATCCAGCTAGGGGTGCAAGAATCAGGAACATAAAGAAATATAAGAAGGAGGCAACTTGTCCAATAATGATGAAGGGATGTTCTACGGGCATTCCTCCAATTCAAGTGAGAATTGCAACGTCTGCTACGAGGGCTCAAAATAAGAATTGTGTAACTGGCCGGAATGTAATGCTTCGTTGTTTAGATGTGTGAAGGATTGGTACTACCATCAGAACCAAAATAGATGAAAGAAGGGCGAGGACTCCTCCCAGCTTATTTGGAATAGATCGTAGGATAGCATAAGCAAATAGGAAATATCATTCAGGCTTGATGTGTGGTGGAGTAACCAATGGGTTTGCAGGGGTAAAATTGTCAGGGTCTCCTAATACATTTGGGGCGAATAGTGCAAGAGATGTAAGGGCAATAAGGAGGGCTGCGAATCCTAGGAGGTCTTTGTAGGAGAAATAAGGATGGAATGAAATTTTGTCTGCGTCTGAGTTCAGGCCTAGGGGGTTGTTAGATCCTGTTTCGTGGAGGAATAGAAGGTGAAGAACTACGGCAGCTGCGATGACGAAGGGGAAGAGGAAGTGGAAGGCAAAGAATCGGGTGAGTGTGGCGTTGTCAACGGAGAAGCCCCCTCAGATTCATTGAACGAGGGTGTTACCTACGTAAGGGACGGCTGAGAGGAGGTTTGTAATAACAGTTGCCCCTCAGAAGGACATTTGTCCTCAGGGCAGTACATAGCCTACGAATGCTGTTATTATAACTAGAAGAAGTAGGATAACTCCAGTATTTCATGTTTCTTTGTAAAGGTATGATCCGTAGTAAAGTCCTCGGCCGATGTGGAGGTAGATGCAGATAAAAAAGAAGGAAGCTCCGTTAGCGTGTATGTTTCGGATAAGTCATCCGTAGTTTACGTCTCGGCAAATGTGTGCTACAGATGAAAAGGCTGTGGCGATGTCGGAGGTGTAGTGTATGGCTAGGAAGAGTCCTGTGAGGATTTGGGAGGCTAAACAGAGTCCCAGTAGAGAGCCGAAATTTCATCAGACAGAAATGTTTGAGGGTGCGGGGAGATCTACAAGGGCGTCGTTTGCAATTTTTAGCAGAGGGTGAGTTTTTCGGAGACTTGCCATTAATAGTTTCTTTAGTTGAATAACAACGGTGGTTTTTCAAGTCATTGGTCCTGGTTAAAGTCCTGGAGGAAATTATGTCTTTTTTAGTTGTTCTGTTTACGGTTGGGTTGGTGTTAGGGCTGATTGGGGTTGCTTCTAATCCGTCACCTTACTTTGCGGCTTTAGCTCTTGTAGTCGTGGCTTGGGCTGGGTGTGGGCTTTTGACTAGCTACGGGGGGTCTTTTCTGGCTTTAGTATTGTTTTTAATTTACCTTGGAGGTATGCTTGTAGTTTTTGCTTACAGTTCAGCTCTCGCTGCAGAGATTTACCCTGAGGCTTGGCTTCGTGCGGGGCCGGGGGTTGCAATGTACCTGTATGCATTCGCAGTGGCGGGGGCAACTTTGATTTATTTTTACCATTGAGAGGGGGGTGATTTAGCATTAGATGGAGTGGTTGATTGACTTTCGCCTTTTGCGGGGGATGTGGAGGGGGTGGCTTTAATGTATGAATCGGGAGGAGGAATGTTGATTTTAAGCGTTTGGGTCCTGTTGCTTACCTTGTTTGTAGTACTAGAACTAGTCCGGGGGTTAGCTCGGGGTACAATCCGTGCGGTTTAGAGTGAAGTCACGAGGACGGCTAATGCGAGTGTGAGCACGAACATGATAAGGTAGGTTTTGATCATGCCTTGTTGAGCATTGCTTGTTGATGTAATTAGAGGGAGGTTTACGGCAGATACGGCCTTAGGGCCAGATTTTTCTAGTCAAGTTTGATCAACTATTTGGCTGGCAATTAATTGGCCAAGGGTAAGGTTAATTTTGGGGGCCAGGCGGTGAATAACTGATGGAAAGAATCCAAGTATGTTAGAAAAATGGTGGGAGGATAGGCTAGGTGTTGGTTTGAATTGTTTGGTTGTTAGCGACGCAAGTTCTAAGGCGATTAGTAGGCCCCCAATAGTTACTACCAAGGCGGCGAGTTTCAGGAGGGGTGGCATGGTTATGACTGGCGTTTTTAATGGGAGAATGTTTGAGGTAATAAGAAGGCCGGCGATAATGCTTCCTCAAGCAAGTCGTTTAATAGGGTTGATGACTGCAGTGTTGTTTTCGTTGATTGGGGAAAGGGGGTTAAACCGTGGATGGCCTATTGAGACAAAGAATACGACTCGGAGGCTGTAGATGGCCGTAAAAGAGGTTGCGATGAGGGTCAGGGTTAGGGCTCAGGCGTTTAGGTGGGAGGTGTTGAGTGCCTCAATGATTGCGTCTTTGGAGAAGAAACCAGCGAGGAAAGGAGTGCCTGTAAGAGCAAGGCTTCCGAGGGTAAGACATGAGGAGGTAAATGGGGTTAAGTGGTGTATTCCTCCCATTTTTCGGATGTCTTGCTCGTCGTTTAGGCTGTGGATAATTGCGCCTGAGCACAGGAATAGTATTGCTTTAAAGAAAGCGTGGGTGCAAATGTGAAGGAATGCAAGTTGTGGTTGGTTAAGGCCGATAGTTACTATCATTAGGCCAAGTTGGCTGGATGTGGAGAATGCAACAATTTTTTTAATGTCATTTTGGGTTAGAGCGCAGGTGGCAGTAAATACTGTTGTTAGGGCTCCTAAACAAAGGCATGTTGTGAGGGCTGTTTGGTTGTGCTCTATCATTGGGCTTGTTCGTACAAGTAGGAAAATTCCTGCAACAACCATGGTGCTTGAGTGAAGTAAGGCAGAGACTGGAGTTGGGCCTTCCATGGCTGAGGGGAGTCAGGGGTGAAGTCCAAATTGTGCAGATTTGCCTGTGGCAGCCAAGACCAAGCCGAGAAGCGGGAGAGTAAGGTCGTAGTGTTTTGCGCAGATAAATAGGTGGTGGAGTTCCCAGGAGTTTAGGTTTATTGCTATCCAGGCTATGGCTAGGATTAGGCCAATGTCCCCTACTCGGTTATAGAGGACTGCTTGAAGAGCAGCTGTGTTTGCGTCTGACCGACCGTACCATCACCCAATGAGAAGGAAGGATATGATACCAACCCCTTCTCAGCCAATAAACAGTTGGAACATGTTGTTTGCTGTGACGAGGACAAGCATGGCGATGAGGAAGATCAGTAGGTATTTGAAAAAACGGTTCATGTATGGGTCTGAGTGCATGTATCAGCTTGCAAATTCTAGAATAGATCAGGTAACGTACAGGGCGATAGGAACAAAAATGATTGAGTAGTGGTCAAATTTAAAAGAGAGGTTGATGTCAAAGGTGGAAGTGTTTATTCAGTTTCAGTTTGTGATGATTATTTCTGTGCCCTCGTTGAGAAAGATGAAAAGGGGGAGAAGGCTAACAAAGAATGCTGTTTTTACTGTAGTTTTAACTTGGGAAGTCGCTCATTCGGGAGTTTTTGGTTTCGGGCTAAGGGTGGTGAGGATCGGGAGAGTAAGAAGGACTAAGACAAGGACTAGGCTGGAGGCCAAGATTAATGTGCTAGAATGCATAGCTACTGCTTGGATTTGCACCAAGAGTTTCTGGTACCTAAGACCAACGGATGACTGTTATCCTTCGGTAGCGCTTGCGCGAGGAGAGCCTAGGGATTCAACCTAGGGGAAGAGTGGATAGCAGCCCCTCCCTGCCCGGCAGACCTCCCTCGGCCAGCGAGAGGGGTTTCACCACCATTTCTAGAATCACAACCTAGCGTCTTGATTAAACTACGTTGACGCTTATATCCAGCCTCAGATCAGTTCAGGCTTAAGAGTAAGTAATAATAGAGGGACGAGATGGAGGGCAATAAGGAGATGTTCTCGAGAATAGGTTGGGGGGAGGGCGGTTATGTGTGGGGGAAGTTGGCCCCGTTGAGACATCAAGAACATGTAAAGAGAGTAAGCAGCTGTAATAAGGGTGCCGGCACCTGTTAGGATTAGGGTCCAGGGGGATCAGTCGAATATTGTACAGATAACTATTAGTTCAGCTATTAGGTTGGGGAGGGGTGGAAGTGCTAAATTTGCTAAGCTGGCAATAAATCATGAGGTTGCCATAAGTGGAAGGGCCATTTGCAGTCCTCGGGCCAAAACCATTGTACGGCTGTGTGTTCGTTCGTAATTAGTGTTTGCTAGACAGAACAGTGCAGAGGAGGTCAGCCCGTGGGCAATTATTAAAATGAGGGCTCCTGTAAGGCCTCAGGGGGTTTGGGAGAGGATTCCTGCTACGACAAGACCCATGTGGCTAACGGAGGAGTATGCAATAAGAGCCTTGAGATCCGTTTGGCGTAAACAGATTGATCCTGTTATGATAATGCCTCATAGGGCAAGGATAATAAAGGGGTATGCCATTTCTTTAGTTAGGGGTTCAAGGATTGTTAGGACTCGGATGATGCCGTAACCTCCAAGTTTAAGGAGGACAGCTGCAAGGACTATGGAGCCAGCTACGGGGGCTTCTACGTGCGCTTTGGGTAGTCAGAGGTGAACACCGTAAAGGGGCATCTTAACTAAGAAGGCCATTAGGCAGGCAGCTCAACAAGCCTTGTTAGCGTATGATGTGGTGGTTAGGGTGGGGGTAAATTGTAGTGTTAGTGTTGAGAGTGAGCCGGTTGTGTTGTGTATAACAAGAAGTGCTACTAGTAGGGGCAGGGAGCCTGCTAGGGTATAGAACAAAAAATAGGTTCCGGCGTTAAGACGCTCTGCTTGGTTTCCTCAGCGGGTAATGAGAAATAGCGTAGGGATGAGGGTTGCTTCAAATATTACATAAAACATGATTAGCTCAGTTGCACTAAAGGCAAGAATTAAGAAAGCTTGGAGCGCGATTATTAGTGAGATGTAGGTACGTTGGCGGGAGATTGGTTCGGAAGCTAAGTGGTTTTGGCTAGCAAGGATTATTAGGGGGAGAAGCCAGCAGGAGAGGACAAGAAGGGGCCCTGATAGGGGGTCCGTGCCTATAAGTGGGTTGAGGTGTGTTCATCCGGCATCCAAAGAAGTTTTTAGTCAGGGGAGGCTTAATGTGGCAATTAATAGGCTGTTGGCGGTGGTGGTATGCCAGAGTCATTTTTTAGAGCAGGCTCACGAAAGTGGGATAAGCGCTAAGGTTGGGATGAGGATTTTTAGCATTGTAGGAGATTAAGGTTTTTTAGGCGGTCAGACCCGTGGGTTCGTGAGGTGGCAACGAGAAGTGCGAGGCCCGCGCTTGCTTCGCAGGCCGAAAAGGCTAGGAGAATTATAGGTGCGGGTGAGAAGCCTGAGGAGTCTAGTTGAAGGGATCATAAGGAGAGAGCGACATAGAGCGAGAGTATTATTCCTTCAAGACATAATAGTGCGGAAAGAAGGTGTGTTCGCTGAAATGCTAAGCCTGTGAGTCCAAGAGCAAAAGCTGTTGTGAAGGCAAAGTGGATGGGCATCATAAGCCAGTTGTGGGGTCAAACCACAATTTTTTGAGTCGAAATCAAATGTCTTGTTTATACTAACTGTCTATTCGGCTCATTCAAGTCCTCCTTGGATTCATTCGTAAATTAGGCCCAAAGTGAGTAGGACAAGAATAGCTGTGGCTCAAATAAAGGTTGTCAGAGGAGATGAAAGTTGGTTTCCTCATGGAAGGGGCAGCAGAAGGGCAATTTCAAGGTCAAATAGGAGAAAAAGGATTGCTACGAGGAAGAAGCGGAGGGAAAAGGGTAACCGGGCTGAGCCGAGAGGGTCAAATCCGCATTCGTAGGGAGAGAGTTTTTCGTAGTCAGGTGTTATTTGGGGGAGTCAAAACGAGATAATTGCTACGATGCATGATAGCAAAATGGTAACAAAGATGTAGGTTGTGATAATGTTAATCATATATCTTCCCTTGGAGTTTAACCAAGACCCGGTGATTGGAAGTCACTAATACTAACATTTGTACTAGAAAGATTATGAGCCTCATCAGTAGATGGAGATATAAAGGAAGAGTCATACGACGTCTACGAAGTGTCAGTATCAGGCGGCTGCTTCAAAGCCGAAGTGGTGTTCGGACGTAAAATGGTAGTGGACTTGACGAAGAAGGCAAACTGCTAGGAAAGTGGAGCCGATAATTACGTGGAGGCCGTGGAATCCTGTGGCGACGAAGAAGGTTGAGCCGTAGACTCCGTCAGCAATTGTGAATGGGGCTTCGTAGTACTCCATGCCTTGAAGGAAGGTAAAGTAGAATCCTAGTAGGATAGTTAGGGTTAAAGATTGAATTGCTTGTTTTCGTTCCCCTTCTATGATACTGTGGTGGGCTCAAGTGACGGTTACACCTGATGCTAGGAGAACAGCAGTATTAAGAAGAGGAACTTCAAATGGGTCGAGGGTGATTAGTCCTGTAGGGGGTCAGCAGCCTCCTAGTTCAGGGGTTGGTGCTAGGCTTGAGTGGTAGAAGGCTCAGAAGAAGCCGAGGAAGAAGAAAACCTCCGAAGTGATGAAAAGGATCATGCCGTAGCGAAGTCCTTTTTGAACAGGTGGGGTGTGGTGTCCTTGAAATGTCCCTTCTCGAACAATGTCTCGTCATCATTGGTACATTGTTAGGAGGAGCAGTACTGTGCCCATGATTATTAGGGTTGTAGAGTGGAAGTGGAATCAAATTGCTAAACCTGATGTTATTAGTAGGGCGGCTACTGCCCCTGTTAGGGGCCAAGGGCTTGGGTCCACTATGTGGTATGCGTGTGCTTGATGTGCCATTAGACGTTTTCTTGTAAGTAAAGGCTTAGTAGGAGGACAAATACGTAGGCTTGAATCATGGCGACGGCAACTTCTAGGATTGTAAGGAGTACAAGGAGAATTGCTGTTAGAAGGGCCACGGTTGGTATAAGCGGGGTTAGCACGAAAACGGCTGTTGCGATTAACTGAATTAGAAGATGGCCGGCCGTTAGGTTTGCGGTTAGTCGTACACCAAGGGCAAGGGGCCGGATGAATAGACTTAGGGTTTCGATGATAATAAGGATTGGAATGAGAAGGGTCGGCGTGCCTTCTGGGAGAAGGTGGCCTAGGGCAACCGTTGGTTGGTTCCGTATTCCGATAAGTACTGTTGCTAGTCATAATGGGACAGCCAGGCCCATGTTTAGGGACAGTTGGGTTGTTGGGGTAAAGGTATAAGGCAATAGTCCCATCATGTTAAGAGAGAGGATAAAGAGTATAAGAGAGGTAAGGAGCACTGCCCATTTATGGCCTCCTACATTAAGGGGTAGGAGTAACTGTTGCGTGAATCGGTTGATGAATCAGCCTTGAAGGGTTATATACCGATTGGTCAATCATTGAGAAGGGGCTTCGGGGAAGAAAACTCAGGGAAGAGTAAGTGCGATAACCATTAGGGGGACCCCCAGGAATGTGGGGGACAAAAATTGGTCAAAGAAACTTAGTGCCATCGTCAGGATCAAGGGGCTGAGACGGGCGTTTCTTTGGTCTCGGAGGCGGGGTCGTTTAAGAATTTATGAGATAGTACTTTTTTAGGAAGGACACCTAAGAAAATAACTCATGCAAACATAAAAATTCAGAATCATGGTCGTGGGTTTAATTGAGGCATGTCACTAAGGGTGATTGGGAGCCACCATTTTTTAGCTTAAAAGGCTAACGCTGAGCCCAGTTTAGCTTCTTAGTGAAGAGTCTTGGAGTATTAGGGAGGATCAGTTTTCGAAGTGTTCTAGAGGAACGGCTTCGACCACGATAGGCATAAAGCTGTGGTTAGCACCACAGATTTCAGAACATTGGCCGTAGAAAACTCCTGGGCGAGATGCAATGAATGCTGTTTGGTTTAGGCGTCCGGGAACTGCGTCTATTTTTACACCAAGGGCGGGTACCGCTCAGGAGTGGAGGACGTCTTCGGCGGATACTAGGACACGAATTGGGGATTCAACTGGCACGACCATTCGGTGGTCGGCTTCTAGGAGTCGGAATTGGCCTGGGGCAAGGTCTTGAGTCGGGATCATGTAAGAGTCAAAGCCCAGTTCTTCGTAGTCAGTATATTCATAGCTTCAGTATCATTGGTGACCCATGGCTTTGATTGTAAGGTGGGGGTCGTTAATTTCGTCCATGAGATAGAGGATTCGTAGAGAGGGGAGGGCAATTAGAATGAGGATTACTGCAGGGAGAATAGTTCAGATGATTTCAATTTCTTGGGAGTCTAGGATGTAGCTGTTGGTTAGTTTGGTAGAGACTATTGCCACAATAATGTAAAGAACAAATGTGCTGATTAAAAATACGATTATTAAGGCATGGTCGTGGAAATGAAGGAGTTCTTCTATTACAGGGGAAGCTGCATCTTGAAAGCCTAGTTGTGAGGGATGTGCCATTGGAAGTGAAACACGCGAGAGTCCAACTCGCGACTCAGCCTTGACGAGGCTGCGTAATAGTTTTTACTAGTGTCTCAATTAAGAAAGTGACAGAGTGGCTATGTGATTGGCTTGAAACCAGTTTACGGGGGTTCGATTCCTTCCTTTCTCGGGAGTTTGTCTGAACTTGAACGAATGCGGGTTCTTCGAATGTGTGGTATGGGGGAGGGCAGCCGTGCAGTCACTCAATGTTTGTTGATGTTAGCTCTACTGACATAACTTCACGTTTTGCGGTGAATGCTTCTCAAATAATGAATAAAAACATGATTACTGCAACTAGTGAGATTAGGGAGCCAATTGAGGAGATGGTATTTCACAGGGTATAGGCGTCTGGATAGTCTGAGTATCGTCGAGGCATGCCTGCTAGTCCTAGGAAGTGTTGAGGGAAGAAGGTTAAGTTTACACCTACAAACATTACCCCAAAGTGGATTTTTGTTCAGGTTGGATGAAGGGTGTAGCCTGTAAAGAGGGGGAACCAGTGCACGAAGGCTGCGACAATGGCAAAGACAGCTCCCATAGATAGGACGTAGTGGAAGTGGGCGACTACGTAGTACGTGTCGTGAAGGACAATATCTAGTGATGAGTTGGCTAGAACAATTCCGGTTAGGCCTCCAACTGTGAATAGGAAGATGAAGCCTAGAGCTCAAAGAAGCGGAGTTTCTCATTTAATTGAGCCTCCGTGAAGGGTGGCTAGTCAGCTAAAGACTTTGACCCCAGTTGGAATGGCAATAATCATTGTAGCAGATGTAAAGTATGCCCGAGTATCAACGTCCATCCCAACAGTGAACATGTGGTGAGCTCAAACAATGAAGCCAAGTAAGCCGATGGCCATCATGGCTCAGACTATACCCATGTAACCGAAGGGTTCTTTTTTCCCTGAGTAGTAGGCAACAATATGAGAAATCATACCAAAGCCTGGAAGGATTAGGATGTAGACCTCTGGGTGACCAAAGAATCAGAATAGGTGTTGATAAAGGATGGGGTCTCCTCCGCCTGCAGGATCGAAGAAGGTAGTGTTTAGATTTCGATCTGTTAATAGCATTGTGATTCCTGCAGCGAGAACAGGAAGTGAGAGAAGAAGCAGTACGGCAGTGATTAAAACAGCTCACACGAAGAGGGGGGTCTGGTATTGGGAGATGGCAGGGGGTTTCATGTTGATGATAGTTGTGATAAAGTTAATTGCCCCTAGGATCGAAGAGATTCCTGCTAAGTGAAGGGAGAAAATTGTCAGATCAACGGATGCACCCGCGTGTGCAAGATTTCCGGCTAGTGGGGGGTAAACAGTTCATCCGGTTCCTGCCCCTGCTTCTACGCCAGAGGAGGCGAGTAGAAGGAGGAAGGAAGGCGGGAGAAGTCAGAAGCTTATATTGTTCATTCGGGGGAAGGCCATGTCGGGTGCTCCGATCATAAGTGGGATGAGTCAATTTCCGAAACCTCCAATCATGATGGGCATGACTATAAAAAAGATCATTACAAATGCATGGGCTGTAACGATAACATTATAAATCTGATCGTCGCCGAGAAGGGCCCCGGGTTGGCTTAATTCAGCTCGGATTAGGAGGCTTAAAGCAGTGCCTACTATTCCGGCTCAGGCACCAAATACAAGGTAGAGGGTACCGATGTCTTTATGGTTTGTTGAGAAGAATCAGCGTGTGATTGCCACAGGTAGGATGGCTGAGTTTTAAGCGGTGGATTGTAGCTCCATAGACAGAGGTTTGATTCCTCTTCCTATCAAGCTCCGAGGTGTACTGACATATTGGATTGCAAATCCAAAGAAGCAGGCTAAAAGCCCGCCGGGGCTTTCCCCCGCCCGTTCGCCCGGTTACTAACCGGGCGGGGGAAAGGTAGGCGGATGCTCGCTGGTTTGAGCGCTTAGCTGTTAACTGAGAGTTTGTAGGATCAAGGCCTTCCCGCTTAGGATAAAAGCTTTAGCTTAATTAAAGTGTCTGCTTTGCAAGCAGAAGATGTAGGTGAGACCCCTGCAAGTTTTATTCAGGGTCTGGGAGAGTTCCACTCCCACTTAGGGCTTTGAAGGCCCTTGGTCTGAGGTTATCCTAAGGCCCTATAATGAAAGAAGTGAGGTAATGGTTGGGGTTAAGGGAAGGAGGAGGAGAGTTCCTACTGTGGCGAGGGCGAGGGGGAGGGTTGATTGTAGGGAGGGCAGCCGTCAGGGGGTAGTGCCCGCAAGGTTGTTAGGTGAAATAGTGAGGGCTATAGCATACGAGAGGCGGAGATAGAAGTAGAGGCTTAGTAGGGCGGTTATGGCAGTTAGGGCTGCTAGGAGGGGAAGGTCTTGCTTAGTCAGTTCTTGAATGATAAGTCATTTTGGCATGAAGCCTGTTAGAGGGGGAAGGCCGCCGAGGGAGAGCAGAACAAGAGGGGTGAGGGCGGTTAGTATTGGGGCTTTGGACCAGGATGTAGCTAAAGCATTTAGGCTTGTAGCGTTGTTTAGTTTGAATGTCAAGAATGTTGAGAAAGTTATAACGAAGTATGTTATAAGTGTAAGAAAACTGAGCGCTGGGGAAAATTGCAGCACAATGGTGAGCCAACCTAGGTGCGCAATAGATGAGTAAGCCAGGATTTTTCGGAGTTGTGTTTGGTTTAAGCCGCCTCAGCCTCCTACTAGGGTGGAGGCAATACCAAGGAGGATGAATGTTGTCCCGTTGTGGGGTTGGACTTGCATAAGAAGAATAATTGGGGCTAGTTTTTGTCAAGTAGAGAGAATTAGTCCCGTAGTGAGATCTAGGCCTTGAAGGACCTCTGGGAGTCAGGTGTGGAGGGGGGTCAGGCCTACTTTAAGGGCAATGGCAATAGTTATTATAGTGATGGGGATAGGGTGGGAGAGTTGGTTAATTTCTCACACCCCTGAAAATCAGGCGTTGGTTGTGCTGGCAAACAGTAGGGCTGTTGCCGCGGTTGCTTGGGCAAGGAAATATTTGGCTGTTGCTTCAACTGCACGAGGATGGTGTTGTCGAGCTATAAGGGGAAGGATCGATAAAGTATTAATTTCAAGGCCCATTCATGCTGTAAGCCAATGGGTGCTAGCGAATGTAATTGTGGTTCCTAGGCCGAGTCCGAAAAGAAAGATCGAGAGAATATAGGGGCTCATGAAGCAATCGTTGAAGTTAATCAACTTGTTTGGGTGTATTCCAATGGAATTGTTTCCTTGTTTTGCTAGGAAGTGGTGTAGTGGAAGCACCAAGAGTTTTGATCTCTTCAGGAAGGGTTCGAGCCCCTTTTTTCTATGGGGAAAAGTAACAAAGGCTGAGTATTAGTCAACATTTTTGGGGTATGGGCCCAATAGCTTCTATTAGCTTACTTTGCTCCGTGGAAGGAGTTGGGAGGATTTTAACCCCCATGCTTCACTCTATCAAAGTGACCCTTTGATTCAGGCACAGCTCCTGTTAAAGGTGTGGGGGAAGTCCGGCGAATGCAATTAGTAGTGCCAGATGTCAGATTATAAAGGCTAATGTGAGGGGAAGGAAGTTTTTTCAGACTAGGTGCATGAGTTGGTCGTATCGGAAACGGGGGTAGGATGCCCGAACTCATAGGAATAGGACTGATAGGAGTGCTGCTTTTGTTATTAAGTTGACGGAGGTTAGTTCTGGAAGTGTGGGGATGTAGAGAGCTCCTAGGAATAGAACTGCGGAAAGAGTGTTTATGAGTAAAATGTTTGCGTATTCAGCGAGAAAGAATATGGCGAAGGGGCCTCCTGCGTATTCTACATTAAAGCCGGAGACTAGTTCCGATTCCCCTTCAGTTAGGTCAAAAGGAGCCCGGTTGGTCTCAGCTAGGGTGGAAATGTATCATATTGCTGCCAGGGGTCAAGCAGGCAGGATTAGTCATGCCCCTTCCTGAACGATGTTAAAGGTGTGGAGGGTGTAGCCCCCTGCAAAGATCACGATATTAAGCAGGATGAGGCCTAGGCTAACTTCATAGGAAATGGTTTGTGCAACTGCACGGAGGGCCCCAATGAGGGCGTATTTTGAATTTGAGGCTCAGCCTGAGCCTAGGATAGAGTAGACCGCTAGACTAGAGATGGCAAGGAGGAAGAGAACGCCGAGGTTGAGGTCTGCCAGGGGGTAAGGGAGGGGCATAGGGGCTCATAGAGTTAGTGCGAGGGTAAGAGCAAGGGTGGGGCTCGCGATAAATAGAATTGGTGAGGAAGTGGAGGGGCGGACTGGTTCTTTGATGAACAGTTTCACCCCGTCTGCGATGGGCTGAAGGAGCCCGTATGGACCAACTACGTTTGGCCCTTTTCGCAGTTGCATATAGCCCAAAACTTTTCGTTCGACGAGGGTTAGGAAGGCAACTGCTAATAAAACAGGAACGATGAGGGCTAAGGCGTTGATTAGGTAAAGGGCAAATGCGTACATATAGTTAGAGAGAGGATTTGAACCTCTGTAAGAAGGGCTTAGGCCTTCGGCAGTAACCGCGCTCTGCTACTTTAACGTGCCTTGATCTCAGGCTTTGGTGGTGGTACCCCCTCTTGGCTAGTTTAGTTGCCTTCATTAGATGAGGGGAAGGCATCCTTTTAGGCTAGGCCTCTTTTTTTCGGTCCTTTCGTACTAGAAAAAATGGTGTCATAGATAGAAACTGACCTGGATTGCTCCGGTCTGAACTCAGATCACGTAGGACTTTAATCGTTGAACAAACGAACCCTTAATAGCGGCTGCACCATTAGGATGTCCTGATCCAACATCGAGGTCGTAAACCTTCTCGTCGATATGGACTCTCGAAGAAGATTGCGCTGTTATCCCTAGGGTAACTCGGTCCGTTGATCGGCTTATGCCGGATCTCAAAGGTCAAGTAGGTCTTGTTACTTAGAGTGGAAACTCTTGGTTCTGGAAACAATGTTTCTGTTCCGCGCGGGGGTTTTTTGTTGCCCCGTGGTCGCCCCAACCAAAGACAATAGGACAGGGGTCATCTAGTTTGGCCTCTTGTGGGAGGGGTTTTAACATGAGCTGTTTTAGTGTCTAAAGCTCCATAGGGTCTTCTCGTCTTATGAGTGTATCCCCGCTTCTGCACGGGGAGATCAATTTCATTGACTTAGGAAAGGAGACAGTTAAGCCCTCGTCGTGCCATTCATACAGGTCTCCATTTAAAAGACAAGTGATTGCGCTACCTTCGCACGGTCAAAATACCGCGGCCGTTAAACATATAGTCACAGGGCAGGCGGGACCTCTTATTTGTTGATTTTGCAAGAGGCGATGTTTTTGGTAAACAGGCGAGGCTTGTGGATGTTTGCCGAGTTCCTTCTCTCCTTTTTAGTCTTTCCTTGTAGGCACACCAGTGTAGGGTTAACGGTTAATTTTAGGGTGTTTTTCTTGTTCTCTATCGTGTGGCCCTATTTCCTCTTTGTATTGGGTCCGTTAAGGATCGGCGGGGGTTCGTTCCGACGTACACGTGTGCACGGAGAGAGTCTTATTCTCTTATTACTCATACTAGCATGGTCACTCCCATGGGGGCATGGGGCGGCCTGGTATTGTTAGGGGTTAAGATGGGATTATCGGGATCTGCGGGTGGTGGAGGGTGTTTGAGCTGTAACGCTTTCATTAGGGATGGCTGCTCTTAAGCCCACTAAAACATGCTCTCCTATAGTTATTTTGATCTTTATCCTCCTGGGGAAGTTGTGTCTTGTCCTAAAGGGGCTGTACCCCCTTTGGGTAACTCTCTTTAGTATCTTATTATCTGTTTGGTTATGAATAAAGAATTAAAAAGGCTGAACTTCTATCCATTTCTCAGGCAACCAGCTATGACCAAGTTCGATAGGTCTGTCACCTCTACTCAAAGCTCTTCCCACTCTTTTGCCACAGAGACGGGTTTGCCCTTGTTATAGGCTGTCTTGGAGTAGCTCACTTGGTTTCGGGACATCAGACTAAAAATCTTTTCGCCTGGTTATTCTCGCTAGTTCATGATGCAAAAGGTACGAGCTTTAATCTCTGCTTTTTTAAGCTTAACTGGGTTGTTTCATTTCTCTTTCAGCTTTCCCTTGCGGTACTTTCTCTATTGCTCCAATGTTCCTTTTCTGTCGCCCATACTTAGGGGGAAAAATGGTTTGTTTAACTTTATTTAGTGCATGTGGGGTTAGTTATGGTGGTGTGTTGTTTGTTAGTGAGTGGGCTAGCTATTGGGCGTCAGAGCAACTCGATTTTCACGAGTATTTTCTCGGTGTAAAGGAGATGTTCTAATGTTTAACTATGCTCCGATATTTTTGTCCAAGTGCACCTTCCGGTACACTTACCATGTTACGACTTGCCTCCCCTTTACATTTTTATGGCTTTTTAGGTAAAGAGTTTTTCTGCTCGGGGAGAGTGACGGGCGGTGTGTACACGCTTCAGGGCCGATTTCAGTGGGGCTCTCTACTCCCCGCTTACTGCTAAATCCACCTTCAAGTCAATATTTCAATCAACTCTCCGTATTCAGTGCTATCACTGAATGTAGCCCATCTCTTCCCTTTTCATACGCTACACCTCGACCTGTCGTCTGGGGCTAAACCAATTACGCCTACTATGGGTCCTTTACAGGGTAGACTGGAGACGGCGGTATATAGGCGGAATAAGCAAGAAAAGGTGAGGTTAAACGGGGATTATCGGTTCTAGGACAGGCTCCTCTAGGGGGATATAAAGCACCGTCAAGTCCTTTGGGTTTTAAGCTTACGCTCGTAGTTCCCGGGCGAACAGCGAATGTAAGGAGCTGTTAGGTTTACGACTACGCATAGTGGGGTATCTAATCCCAGTTTGTGCCATAGCTTTCGTGGTGTCAGGAGTAATTAGAGCCACTTTCGTGGTTGATTTTCTGGTTTTCATGAGCGTATAACAGCTTTGAAGAAATTTAGCTCTAGTTTGAAATAGGTCCTTAGCCACCCTTTACGCCGAATGTTTTTCAACTTGGGCCTTTCGTATAACCGCGGTGGCTGGCACGAGATTTACCAGCCCTCTTAGCTTTAACTAAGTCGAGTTTTCACTCATTGCTTAATGTCTATCACTGCTGTAGTCCCTTGGGGGTGTGGCTAGGCTAGGTGTCGTTGGCTAAATGGATTTGTGCCTGATACCAGCTCCTTGCCCCCGGGTGGGGGGCGGGGGGCATTTTCACGGGGGTGCGGATACTTGCATGTGTAAGTTCAGCTACAGTTGAGAATAAGGCCGGGACCAAACCTTTGTGTTGTCGGGACTTTTAAGGGTCCATCTTAACATCTTCAGTGTTATGCTTTTGTTAAGCTACGACAGC